TGAAAATGATAGTCTTGACACGCATTTTGTCTTGCCGGGGACTTTAAAAAAGCAAAGCGAAGAGCAGAAAGCTTATTAAAATAACATAAAAAGTTAGACTTTTTGTTTGCTAGTAAGTCGTTACTAAACTAATGGTTCCCACTTGAAGGAGTGATTGAAGCTGGATTAGAAAAATGCGCAATTTTGTATACAGGTTTTTTAGTTAATAATTATATTGATAATAATTATGTAATATTGTGTCATATATTATATATTTTTGTTTTTTATTTACTTTCCAGTAAAGTAAATAGTAAGTAATAAATTCAGAAAAAAAAAGGAAAAGAAGGTATTTTAATTCAAATAATAAATAATAAGAAATATAACTTCTATTATAGGAATTTGAATGTCTAGGAATTCTAATGGAAATTTCTCTTGTTTTGTTAGTGAAGTAGCAATAACAAATATTTTTCATTAATATAAAATTCTAATTAAATCCTTTGATCTATGAAATGAAGGATTCATTGGAATAAAAGAGGAAATGGCCCGGCCAGTACTTAACCAGACCAGGCCGGGGGAATAAACCTTGCGTACAAAATTAAAGAAATAAGGTATTCTTTCTATTGAATAGATCCATTTTAAGTCATTATATAAATTGACAATTCCTGATCAAATTGGTTTTTTTGCTTTTTTATTTTTTTATTTATTAATTTATTTATTAATATTTATTTAATAATTATTAATTTAAATTGAAAATTCAATATTAATATGAATATTATTTTCGTATTAATATTATTATATAGATATATATCTATTATATATATCTATTATAATATTATTTAATATATTATTATAATGGAGTATCGAGTAATATCTTATTTCTTTAGATTAATTTAATATTTAATTGACTATATTATAATTAATATTATGTTAATATATGATGTTGTAAATATATTATGTTAAGATATTATCTTATTAAAATTTAAATAACATAATTTAAATTTTAGATTTATTTTCTATTTAAGTTATTTTCTATTTATATAAATTTTATAATTTTCATTATAAATATTTTTCTTGTTTATTGTTCGTTATGTTATATTATGTTATATATGTTATATTATGTTATATAAGATATATTATATATTTATAATATATATTTAAAATAGATAGCAATTTTAAACATACATAATATTATATATATTTAGTATATATATATTTTATATATTTCGAAATTAAATTCTATAATTATTTAGATTTTCGATTTATTCGAAATATTTCGAATTGGATATTAAAATCTGATATTCAAATATAATATTATATTAAAGTGTATAATAAAACTAAGTGTATATAAAAGTATATAATAAAAGTGTATACTAAATACACAGTGTAATATAAGAATTCTATTACAATATAATTATTGAATTGAATAAAGATTAATAAAAAAATAGAATTTAATACAAAGATAATAAAGAAAAAATGAGGATTTTTCTCAATCTTTCTTTCACATTTTACATCATATAAAAATTTTAAATTTGGAATTGGGAGAGATGGCTGAGTGGACTAAAGCGGCGGATTGCTAATCCGTTGTACAAATTATTTGTACCGAGGGTTCGAATCCCTCTCTTTCCGTCTCCTATGATCACTTGGGACTTTCGAATTGTAAGGAATTTTGATCCCTTGATTTTATCATAGGTAAATGTATAAAACAAATCAAATTATTCAAAATTTAGAAAAAAGAAAAAAAACTCAAAACCTTTTTATTTTTATTCCTCACGTCCAGGATTACGTCCTGGATCATTAGATAAGAATCCGAAAATAAATAGGGAAACAAAGAATATAACTACTGTGTAAACAAAGAGTTTGAGAGTAAGCATTACACAATCTCCAAGATAATTTTTTTTTGAAAAAGGGAATAGATTACCTATTTTTTACCGCATATCCTATTTGTTTTGACATGACACCCCGAAAATGAAAAAAAAAAGATTTTTTTAATAAAAGAAAGAAATTTTAAATAATTTATTAGTAATAAGATTTTGATTCCGTCGTTACTAAAAATTTATTGTCATATCAATAATTAGATATTGTGTAGGACCCACTAATCCGCGCTCACTGGAAGGTGAGAACGGGGAAAAAGCTGATTCAAATTCATCACAGCGGTTATTCATTCAATATACAAGAATTAAGAATTTCGAATCGAGGATTCATATTCATAATGTAAGACTTATCTGATCTTATCAATTTTTCTAATTTTTATATCGAATATATAATAAATTTAGTAGAGTATTAAAGATTTCATCGAAAACTTACAGCAGCTTGCCAAACAAAGGCTAAGAGAAAAAAGAATAGGGGTATGACAGGCATAATATCTACGATTGGATTGAAAATGGCATAAGCTTCGGGCAATTTGGCGAAGAAAAAACTACTCGAATAAAGGGCAGAATTAAGACAGATACCGATTAAACTAAAGATATTAAGCATAACAAATATTTTGTTCTTGTAGATTAGATAATTTGATTTTGATTGAGTTATTTTTATAAGGGAAAAATGAAAAAGGCAGATCAAAAAATCGTTCTTTTTCTTTGGACTCTCCCAAATAAAAATCCCTCCTTCCACTCTCATTCTTAAATGAGAATACAAGGAATTCTACTTTCATACAATATCTTAATTGAATTCCATGTAATGATCAATGAATTTTTTTATTCTATATCTACATATATTGAATCCTAGCACCAAAATACCTCGTGTTTTTATATTTTTGAGTTGGGATTGACGAATAACCAAGATCTATAATAGTGTTTATTAGTGTATAATAGAAATGAAATGGGGCGTGGCCAAGCGGTAAGGCAGCGGGTTTTGGTCCCGTTACTCGGAGGTTCGAATCCTTCCGTCCCAGACCCTTTCAATTGTATTCCACATAACACAAAATTTGTTAAAGAGAACAATTTTATCTTATGAATTCTCAGATATGAACTCTGAATCGCGCAATGTGAAAAATGTGAAAGAAAGGTTTATCGATTCCGTTCCCTAAAACCAAAAAGTAAATAAAAATCAAAAAATAAATAGGTTATCCCAATTCCACATTCTATGTGGAGACTGAAAAGTAGTGAATTTTAAATTGCATCACAGGTCGTAAAACTGCTAACTAAAGTTGGCACGAGAAAAGAAAAAATAGGAAAAAGGGATCTGGGCCCTATTTTTTATTCTCTGGTTCAACTGAATGATTGTAAATCAATGGAATGTAGCGATTGGGGATAAATTCGTATAGTCCATCTACTTTACTTTTGAATTGATCAAAAAATTATTGAATCTGAAGTAAAACAAAATAGGTAGAAAAAACAAGGCCTATGCTGATATGATATATATTATGTATTTTGTTTGTCTTGTTGTATTTCAGTAACTGGTTAGATATTTCAGTTAAGCAAAAGGATCTGTGATTCTTTAAATATTCTATAATTACTAATTACTGGTACGAACTGTTCGTTGTATATGATGGATACGAACAAATCATACTCCTCTAATTCTTGATTCAGATTTCGTTTTTCAGATGAAAGAAGGAATAATGTAAGGACCTTAATTTGACTTTATACGAGATCGTTTTTTCTTACTTCATTTTTTTCTTAGTACTCGAAGAAGTGTGAGAAATCTATAATATTTCGACCTTTTCGGGTCATTGAAATAGCTTATTTGGTTAATAATTGATTTTGTTCTGGAATTAAAAATCTATTATTATTAAACTTCTTTTGGAGATTTCGAGTTTATTTGTTCGAAAAAAAAATGTATCCTTCATGAAGGATTAATCGTCTCGAACAATCTATTGACGATGTAAATAATAACTCTTCCATAAACAAGTTTATTCATATTTTTTAAAATATGTTTCAGTCAAGAATAGAGGGTTAAATAAATTGGATTTTTGTTAAGCCTTCTCTGGATAAATACTTATCTATCTATCTATGGATAGAGATATATACTGATGGGACCAATGACTATTCACGATTCCATATTGAATCAATTCCATACTGCTTTGAAATTAAATTAGAGGAATGTTATGGTAAAACTTCGTTTGAAACGATGTGGTAGAAAGCAACGTGCGACTTGAAGGACATGATCGATTGTGGATTTTTACATCCACCATTTTCCATAGTAATGAAGATGCTCTTGGCTCGACATAGTTTGTTCTGTTCTACTAAGAACACAATTTGTGTTGGATTGTAAGTAAAGAGTACATGATGGAGCTCGAGAAGAAAGGATTAATTGATTCATTTATCAAGGGATAGAATCTAGGGTTAGTGAAAATCAATAAGTTAGACCAACTTTGTAAGTATATCCTCAATATATATCTATATGGAAAGGTTAAAATTCGAATAAGTTTGCAAAAAAGTAAAATTTTTCTAATTTGGTAAAACCATTTTGATCAAAAGTGTATAACAAGGGAATCAATCGTTCATATTTCTATTTATATAGAAAGAAATAACAGAAAGAAATAAAAAAGGTATGTTGCTGCCATTTTGAAAGGAATAAGGATCCCCGAAGTAATGTCTAAACCCAATGATTTCACAAAGCAAAGATAAAGGATTCCGGAACAAGGAAACACTATTTTCAATTGGCTCAATAATTGGATCAGAATGAGGAATAAAAATAAATAGATTCCGGATGAGACAAACAAAAGAGTTTAGAGACGGCTCAATAAATGTATAAGGATTTTCCTTAGAATTCTGTCACAATTACCCAACTTGAGTTATGAGTATAAATAAGATTTATTTTTTTCTGTAAAGGAAGAACAAAAAAGGACTGAATTTAAATCATAGTCTAATTCACGGTTTTCTGGATCCATTTGCTTACAGAAATACGAATCATTTTTCTCGAGCCGTATGAGGAGAAAACCTCTTATACGTTTCTAGGGGGGGCTTTGTTTATTTACATCTATCCCAATGAGCTATCTATCGAATCGTTGCAATTGATGTTCGATCCCGAAGAGAAGGAAGAGATCTTCGAAAAGTGGGTTTTTACGATCCGATCAAGAATCAAACTTATTTAAACGTTCCCGCTATTTTATATTTCCTTGAAAAAGGCGCTCAACCTACAGGAACGGTTTATGATATTTTAAGGAAAGCAGAATTTTTTAAAGAAGGAACTTCGAGTTAATTAAAGGAAAAAACGAAATTAAAATTAATAAATAAACAAAATAGGGGAGGTTACTAGTATCTAGTTTTGTGTAATTATTTACACCTTATTTTACTTTTTCTTGCTTTATTCATATTTATTTACTTTTTTCTTGGCGTAGGAATTCAATTTACTAATGAATAACTTTACCAACAAACAAGGGGTAAATCTTGCTTATTGTACCTTTACTTGCTTATTGTACCTTTAATTGATTGAATCAACCGGTGCTTTTTTTTTACTTTTCCTTAATTTTTTCCATTCGAATTTTTGATTTATGTTTATGTTGTGCCAATCCAACACAAGTCTTTTTTTTATATTTACTTCGATTTGTTTTCGCAACATTGCGCTTATATTGACAATGGTGTATCGAACAAATATAATTTGATCGTAGATAAATAGATCTGTTTATCCCCACCCCATATTGGTTTTTTCTTTCCTTCACTTCACTAAAATGATGGGTTTGCCTTGCTCCGCATTTACTCTCATAGAAAATTGATTGATTAAGGAAAATAAAAAAAAATTGAAAAAAAGAATGGGTGGTCTGTCACAACTTTTACATTTCGATTGGTAATATCTATCCGCTCATTTTTGGATTTGCGTGTTTATAATTGATTATAAAATATTTCTTTTCGATGTGTTGCTAGTTCAATGTTTTGACAAGATTGGACAGTGCAATTCAATTGATTTTTTTATTTTGATCGTATCTACATATCCTATTTATTCGGGTTGCTAACTCAACGGTAGAGTACTCGGCTTTTAAGTGCGACTATGATCTTTTACACATTTGGATGAAGCAACGAATTCGTCCAGACTCTTGGTAGAGTCTATAAGACCACGACTGATCCTCAAAGGTAAGAAAGGAAAAAACAGCATGTCGTAAGAAAATTTATTTCTTATTTTCAATTTTATTAATTATGAAATTAATTAATAAAGTCAAATTTAATTAATATTTAATAAAGTAAAATGAAAGTAAAACTTGGAGTTTTTTTTAGCGGATCATTACAGTTCAAAAAAATTGTTTTGATTTTTGAGGGACAAAAAAATTCCCATTTACAGTTGGGTCTAGTGAATAAATGGATAGAGCCCTATGGTTCCAATTCCGGTAAAATAAAAAGCAACGAGCTTATGTTCTTAATTTGAATGATTACCCGATCTAATTAGACGTTAAAAATAAATTAGTGCCTGATGCGGGAAAGGATAGGTTCCCATGTGCGTGGACCATTGATTTTATTTAATGAATCCTAATTATTCATTATTATGGATTGTAGACGGATGTGTAGAAGAAACAGTATATTGATAAAGCGAATTTATTCCAAAGTCAAAAGAGCGATTGGGTTGCAAAAATAAAGGATTTTTTCTCCTTTTGTAATTATAACGAACATCAACTAATTTGATAGAAAAGGAAAGGAAAAAGATTTGTTGATTGGATTCCCTGTTTTTTTTCCGGGGTAGATTTTTTTCTTACTATATTTTTATACTATATATTTTCCTAATATAAAACACTATATCTAAAATATTAAACTATATATAAACTATATATAATACAATACATTATACATACCCTGTTCTGACCATATTGCACTATGTATCATTTGATAAACCAAGAAATTCCTCCCGTCAAGTAGAAATGTAAATGAAACAATTACAAGGATATTTAGAAAAAGCTAGATCTCGGAAACAACACTTCCTATATCCGCTTCTTTTTAAGGAGTATATTTATGCATTTGCTCATGATCATGGTTTAAATGGTTCGATTTTTTATGAACCCGCGGAAATGATTGATAATGACAATAAATCTAGTTCAGTACTTGTGAAACGTTTAATTATTCGAATGTATCAACAAAATTATTTGATTAATTCGGTTAATCATTCGAATCAAAATCGATTCATTGGGCACAACAATTATTTTTATTCTCATTTTTTTTCTCGGATGATATCAGAAGGTTTTGCAGTCATTATGGAAATTCCATTTTCGCTGCGCTTAGTACTTTTCTTCTCTGAAAAAGAAATACCACAATTTCAGAATTTACGATCTATTCATTCAATATTCCCCTTTTTAGAGGACAAATTATCACATTTAAACTATGTCCAGATATACTTATCAGATATACTAATACCCCATCCTATCCATTTGGAAATCCTAGTTCAAATCCTTCAATGGCGTATCCAAGATGTTCCCTCTTTGCATTTATTGCGATTCTTTCTCCACGAATATCATAATTGGAATAGTCTCATTACTTCGAAGAAATCGATTTACGTTTTTTCAAACGAAAATAAAAGACTATTTCAGTTCCTATATAATTTTTATGTATTCGAATGTGAATTTGTATTTGTTTGTCTTCGTAAACAATCTTCTTATTTACG